CTTATTAATAAAATTCGAATCGAAAGAACAAGTACTTAAATATTCTCCTCGATCGGTCTTTTTTATCTATCTCACACAAAAAAATAAAATGGGGTTTTTTTGTCAATCCATTTATCTGCTTTAAATCGTTGATGATTCAATTCGAAAAGAAACAGATATTTTAATTTTTTTAATAAAAAGTAAAGTTAAAGTGTTGCATTCATACAATAACATACAATAATAGGTGGGATCTTGCTAAGATTGCTTCAAAAAAATTTTTGCCATCTTTGTATAGAAGAATGTGTATAGAAGAAAAAAGGGTATAGATTAATATGTTTATGTATCGACGGAACCAATGACTATTCATGATTCCATAATTGAATCAATTCCATATGGGTTCCAAATTAGAGGAATTTTTTGTTATGGTAAAACTTCGTTTGAAACGCTGTGGTAGAAAGCAACGTGCGACTTGAAGGACACGATCCGTTGTGGATTTTTATATTCTTACATCCGCCATCTTTTCTATGAATGAAGGTGCTCTTGACCCGACATCTGTTCTGTTTTCACTAGAATCCTTTTTTGTTAGGTTGTAATGAATATAGTACATGATGGAGCTCGGGTAGAAAGTATGGATTCATCTTTCAGGGGGCAAGAATCTAGGGTTAATACCAATCAATAAATTGGAACAACTTTGTAAGTATATCATATATATCAATATATAAATTGAAAGGATCCGATTCAGTCAAGTTTTTAATTCAAAAGTAAAATTTGTTGAAATTGAGAAAAGTCTTTCGATTCAAAGTGTATCACGCGGGAATCGAGCGTTTATATGATTCTTTGATTCTTTGATAGAAAGAAATCACAAAAGGGGTATGTTGCTGCCATTTTGTAAGGATTACGAAGCACCGAAGTAATGTCTAAACCCACTGATTTAAAACAAAAAAAGGATCCCAGAACAAGGAAACACCGTTTTTTCAATTGTCTCAATAACTGGATAATAATAAAGATTAAATGAGACAAGCAAGAGGGGGTTAAAGACCATTCAAAAAATGAAATAAATTTCCTAAAGATTTTTTTTCTTTTAAGCTCTTTGAGAATTATCCAACTTGAGTTATGGGTACAAATGATTTTTATTTTTTCAGGAAGGAGGAATAAAAAAATGAGTTAAATCCCATTCTAATTTATTTTATCAACTCCTTTGCCAGAAATTAGAATTCTATACGTAGACAAAACTCCAAATCATTTTTTCTCGAGCCGTACGAGGAGAAAACTTCCTATACGTTTCTAGGGGGGGTCTTGTTCATTTACTTAGATCTATCCCAATGAGCCGTCTATCGAATCGTTGCAATTGATGTTCGATCCCGAAGAGAAGGAAGAGATCTTCGGAACGTAGGTTTTTATGATCCGATAAAGAATCAAAGTTATTTAAACGTTCCTGCTATTCTATATTTCCTTGAAAAGGGCGCTCAGCCCACAGGAACTGTTCGGTATCTTTTAAAAAAGGCAGAGGTTTTTAAGTAACTTGGTCCTAATCAAACAAAATTGAATTAAGGAAATAAAGAAATAGAAAGGGATAGTAATTCTTATATACATTTTTGTATTTATATATATACTTTTTTCCTTTTTTGGATTATACTCATATCTATTTTTCATTGCTTCTATAAAATCTCATGTTCTAGAACGACAAAACTCGAGTTGCTTGATCCTAGAAATATAAAATTCTGGGAGTTCCTTCAATTGGTCGGTTTTCGTTGAATACTAATAAGTAATAACCAAGGAATCCTCCCTTTTTTATTCTAGTTACTTATTATTAATTATTGATTCAATCTGATATTTTTTTCTACTTGGTATTTTTTTATTCCTCTATCTAAACTTTTTTCAGCTATGTAGTGCCAATCCAACACAAGCCCTTTTTTTAATAGTATTGAAAAAAATTCCATTTATATTTATTTTGTTTTTCCGTTGTATTATTTTCTCAACATTTATATTGACAACAGTGTATCGAACAAATATAATTCATCGTGATAAGTCGATAAATTTATTTTTGTCCGAGCGGTTTGATTTTTACCTTATATTATTCAAATGATGGGATTCCTTGAATTCTCTTTGATATAATAAGAATAGGGGTTTTGATTTAAAAGTCGATAACATAAGAACGAAAAGGTGGTCTATAAATTTTTACATTTATCTATCTTTTTTTTTGATTGTATTTTCATAAACTTTTTATATTTGGGTTGCTAACTCAACGGTAGAGTACTCGGCTTTTAAGTGCGGCTAGGATCTTTTACACATTTGGATGAAGCGAGGGATTCGTCCATACCATCGGTAAAGTTTGGAAGACCACGACTGATCCTGAAAGGGAATGAATGGAAAAAATAGCATGTCGGATCAACGAAGAGTTCTGAGAATATTTCATTCTTTACGAATCGGTACAAATCGTTGTGTTCTTTTTTGAAACGGAACAAAATGAATTCAATTTCAAGTTGGGTCGGATGAATAAATGGATATAGAGCCCTAATGG